TGTCTTACGACTGGACACTTTGGGACTTGACAGTCTTAGATCTCCACAGTCTTAGACTCCTTGGTTTTCCCGTATACTCCAAATTTAGACATATTCTTCCCAAGGGGCATGAAAACTTCTTTGGCTTTACTTCACTTCCCAGCCTCCGGCACAGCGAACAGCGCCCCTCCTGGACAATTTTTCCTTGGTCGAATTTTTAACAAGATATATTTTAGTATTTGAGCGGCGAGGCTTTTCCGGTGTATAAAGAAGAGATAGAAGAAAGATTAGCAACTTTTTTGCTTCGTGATGCCGCTGTCGCCGACATACTTGACCACCGCCTTCCGTTTGCTATTGACTAAGCGCATCTATCTACTTCAACCGCGGGTGTGATTTTTTCCTGATGTGGACCTCTCTCCCGAGCTTTGCCTCCAGTAGCTTCCTTTTGATAGAGAACTTAGTGAGATCGTAAATAAAAGAAGTATAGGCTTCCTTCTCTCTCCGTTATGATAAATTCGAATCAAGGACTTGGCAGGTGCATTATCCTCTTTCTTAGGCGATTTCTTCTAAGTTCTAAAGGCTAATGAGGGAAGGGAGTTCTCAAGTGGGAAGAGATGCTGGGCTCGATCCATCAGCTTTCCTAACTTTTTCTGTATTTCGCCCAAAGGCTTGAAGGGGGGCGCGTGCATTAAGCTCTTCGCAAAGGCCAACTTAAAAAAACTCTTGGTCTCCTTTCATGCTTCCAAAGACTCCATTCAAAAGGTGTCAAATTGACTCGAAGTCAAAACTCTCCTCTAGGGCTGCTATAGTAACTGGTCACTCGTCCCTGTCCATAAATTGACATAGACCATAGCACCCTCCCTTCCTGTCAACTAGAAAGGCGGACTGTGACTTAGTTGGAAAAAAGCTGTGGCACTTCTTTCTATTCGGAGGAGGTTGAATCACAATAGTAGACAATAGTAGATAGGCTACGATCTTTCTCTCTTTTCTAGACATGAGCAGTAAAGAAAGCATCTCATGCCATGCTTCTTATGAGAATAGGCTGCAAGTGAGAGTGATAGAATGAGCTCCGCTGGGAATGTGTGAATGCTGCCGATGCCCTTGTGCTATGCGTCTTGTCTTTCCCGACGAACGTCATGCCGATTCCGCCCCTGTGGCCTACCCAAAAGAGGAAAAGCAGACGAAAAAGGAAAAAGATTGATCAGGTTCGGCACTGAACCTTTTCTTGCTTTCGGAAATAGCTTGTGAACCGTGAACTCTTCTTACCGCAAGAAAGAAGTCAATTAGGAAAGCAAGCTAAGACAATACCAAGAGCAGTTCGGACTGGAAGTCAACGGAGAAAGATTTTTCAGTGAATTACTCATAAGTCTTCCTCAAGAATTCCTTAAGAGAGAGAGATTGCATTTCTCGGAGAGATCTTAGTTCCTCTTATAGGTGGGCAGGCTCATAGGAATAGTTCTTCTTTATGCTCCGAATGAGAAAAGGAAAGACCACTAATTTCTTAGAAGTGCCGCAAGTGCCTGTCTCTATAGTGATATCTCGTCTTTAGAGTAGGAGCTTTCCATTGATCTAGGGGCCAAAGTTAGTCAAATCGTATGCTTAACACATGGACTGATCACGAGACAAGGAATTCGTCATCAGAATGGGAATCAATACGAGGATCCGGGCCATCTAAGATCAACCATTTATTTGCTTGCCCACCAGAGAAAGGGTAAATAAAAGTTTCATCTCAAGGGACAGGTACACGTAGGTGCAAATATGTTTCATTTGAGTCTCAGCAAGTATATGAAAGGGGGAAGAAAGAGAAAGCTTTATTGGATCGGAATGCGGACGGGCCGTACTCGAGCTTTGGATCCATGTCCAGTAAGGAAAAAGAGTGGATACAGCTAAAACTATATTACGTAGAGAGAGAAGGAAGGACTTCGCGGAGGTATATTCATCAGAAAAGTCCCTTTCGTCCAGTGGTTAGGACATCGTCTTTTCATGTCGAAGACAGGGGTTCGATTCCCCTAAGGGATAGTGAGTCATTTCCTATTGCTTTCTTTTCTTTAGTCTTCATTTCTGAGTAATAGCTCGCTATTAGGCTGGAAAAGTTGGTCCGGAAGCTTCCTCATATATATATAAGAAATGTCTTTCTATCTTTCTCTTTCTATATTCCTGATTTATGTAGTCGAAGGACGAGACCCGACTAGACCCGGTGGCAAATCCCATCTCAAATAAGGATGCGGGGCGTAAAATCTACTATCATCGGAGTGGAGTGGAATAGGGGCGGCGATATGAGAAGGTAGGATCATAGACCTCAAGAGGGAATGTCCATCCTGGCCAATAGAATGTATAGCGGAGTTCCCCTTGGCTTGTCGTGATAGGAGTAGATGAATCGACGGAATCCGGTTCAGGTGAAAGGTCGGTCAATGACAGTTAGAAAATCCTCCCAGTTATAAGTCACTCTTTGCCTTTTTGCTTCAGAGCAAGAAAAGTAATTCACTAGCTCTCATGGAGAGTGCCTGCCATGCTAATAAACTAATAAAGCAAAATAGAAAGGAGCTCCGTCAGCAAGCTGGAAAAAAGGTCCGCCGGAGTCTTGTAAATTAGATCATCAATAGGCATACCGCCCACCCTATAACTACCGAGTCTTATCCTAGATTTAGGCTACGAAGTCATGATCATCTTCAAGCGACCGGAGGGAGGGCTGGCATGAGCCAATCGAGCATGCCAGAGGTAAATGATGGCGATGAGTCTTGTCGACATATCTTCTACCTTCCACAAGACAGACGTAGTCAATTTGCACTCTTCTTCTTTCGGACCAAGATCTGCCTTCGCTAATACTTTTTGGTTGAGCCCGAAGAGAAGATAATGAATGCCCGGCTATAGGAAGCTAAAGGAAATTCTTCTGCATTCCTGGAAGATGATAAAGATCTTATAGAGGGAATTCCCGGTGAGATCGCGAGGTCAGCCACGTGCTCCACGGCATGGGATAGACAGACTTATATGCAGTCAGAAGCCTTCCCTAAAGAAAGTGAGTCATATAAGCGGTCAGCTTATGCCGAGCATCCTTCAGAGACTATCCAATCCCTTCTCTATCTATAGCCGATTCTTTACTTACTGCTCGAGATAGACGCTGCAGAAGTCAGATTGACGACTTCTAAAGTCGAAGTCTAGTATACGAAGGGCTCTCAGAAAGAGATTTCAATGCAAGGTCCGAGACCTAGGATAATCAGAAGAAAGGCTTAGGGTGCACTCCACTCAATTCCATTAAGTCAATCTCTAACCCTTCTGCCTCTTCGACTTATGGCAGGGCTCTACTTCCATCTAAGCGGGAGCAGGCTTCGACTGAAGACAAGGGCAAGCGTTAAGAATGCACGGCCTGTATGGAAGGGAGTAGGCAGGAATTAAGGCAGCGAACGAGAGAAGGTCTGGAATCTCTTGATCTTGAATGTGCTGTCTACTGATTTGGATGAATGCTGTCGTGAAAGCCTTGCCCTAGGTGCGTACGCGGGCTCCGTCTAGGGACTGTGCGCTTGAATTGGCCTTCAAAGAAGATATGCGAAGCCTCAATCCCTCAAGGGGCGGGATATGAAGGAACCTTTTTTTGATAGATCTCTTGCCGACACCTTGATGACTTAGAGGTCTTTTCCGCCGGATGCTTCAATGTCCAGCACATAGAATTAGATTGGGATTACTCTAGGCCCTAACTTGATGTCCAACTGAATGAGGCCCTGTCAAGTCTTAGGCTGTCTAAGCCCAATCCCGATATCTATTTCACTTCCCCTCTGATATCGCCTTCTGAAGTTCAATCTTTCTCACCGCCTCCAAAACTTCGAAAGCTGTCTGGAATCCTTAGCTTCACTCTCCTAGGGATAGTAGGGAGCTTCCTTCCATTAACGGTCACTTAAAAATGAAAGAGTTGATGGCCCTTGACTTTCTTTCCGTATACCACTCTTATCTTTCTAATAGCCTTGACCCCGGGTTGGAAGAGATGTCTAAGTGCCTCCCTTCCTTCACTACTGGCATGAGAAGCCAAGAGGGATTGAGATAGACCTCCAAGAACATGAACTCGATCTACTGAACGTACTAAGAGGGAAGGGAAGCAAGCATGGAAGAACTCAAGCTAAAGCAAATGCACCCTACTTCGAAAGCTAATGCAAGGTTAAGGTTTTCACTAAAGGGGCTAGGGAAATTGTCCGTCACAAGGACAAAGATAACCTCGATCGGACCAGGGAAAATCAAAAAGAAAGAGCTTTGGTAAGTACGGCTTTCTTCTATAGAGGAACGTTTGTTTGGGAAAGCTTATGGGAGTATCGACTTCTCGTCAGCCTTAGACTTCGCGCTGCAGCTACGTCTATTGGTGATTCCTCATCGTCTTTCCTAAACCCGAGTTTTTCCCTTTCTAACTCCATACCTCTAGGTCCTGGGGCTGGGAATTCTTCTTCTTTTAGTTATGAATTGTATCCGGTGGCTTTAATATACTTCCTAAAACGAGAGGATCCTCTATTCTAGTGGGGGTGCTGCTTAGTAGAAATGCAGGTGACAAAGAAGTAATAGTGCGGCTTAGTGAGAGAAAAAAAGAAAAGAAAGTAGGACGCTTAGATATGAGCTGAGATGCGGGGTGGACTTCTGGTCTGGTAGCTAATGGTAGAAAGTAAGTTCTCTTATGATAACCCTGGTCCTTCTCATAGTTAACTGAAATAGACATCTTAGTCGAAAGAAGGACGGGCGGGACTCTGTGACATTTCCCATTTTCAAAGAAGAAGAAGGGGTCAGAGCTGTTGTTGAGCTATCCCTGCCCGGTGAATCCGTAATCCATTCATTTGAATTTCATCTCTCGCAGAATCTCTGGTGGTCGACTCCTTACCTCTTCTTATTGAAAAAAAGTCAAGTAAGGAAGAGAAAGAAGAATCCTAACCATAATATAAGTCGATCTTTCTCAAACTAAGTGAATGCAAGTCTTTCCCTTTGGCTAGATATAGAGTGGAGTGAGGCGAAAGAAATGGAATATATAAAGAAAGTGCTTTCCTTCTCCTTCTTTCTGCGGGATCATGGAATAATTGCCTGCGAATCCCTTCACCAATGCCCTTTTTCAGCGGCCCCCTTTTCCAGTAGCAGCATTTCCTGAGACAGGAATTGGAAATCCAGTAGAAAGTCATTACCGATCTTATTAAAGAGAAAGGACAGTATAGGAGGAGAAAGAAAGGGAAGATATCTTCTTCTTCGATTTGATGAATGAGAGAGATGTCCCCGTGATGCAGCCCCAAAGAGATGGGAATTTCCAGGAGAAGTAAGTCAGTCATCCAAGACGCTTCAAAGAAAGTACGAAGGCTAAGACGCCTATCCTTTCTACGATGAGTCCTATAGCGGGAAGAAGAGGGATTGGAAAGGAGGGAGACAGACCGTCACTTCCGGCCGGGTGCTTGGACCGTGTTAGAGTCTGTCTTTTGCGTCCAATGGAAGTTCAAAGAAATGCTTGAGCTGGGCTGGATTTGAAGCTATCAATCCTTTCTCTTTCAGCAACCTTCGACTTGCATGTGTTAAAAATGGACGCATTCCAGAGACTTTTGACGGAAGAGAAGCTCCTCCTCATTCTACTTTTTTTCCTCCATTCCTTATTCCGGAGAAATGAAAGAGCATATATAGATATGAAGTGGGACGCCTTGCCCTGACAGGAGAAGAGGAAAAGAGTATTGACTAAAAAAATTGCATATATAGAGCAGTCTCAGATTATAGATCTCTCATCCCTCAGTAGGGCATCAGTCTTACCGGAGACAGCGTACCAGGGATTTCACTATGATCTTTAGTTTCGCCAAGCAGAAGGCCCCATTTCGCCTCGACGATTACTACTTTTCCGCTCCGCCCCTGTCCAGTTGCGAGGGAGATTTTCTACTCAATTAAATAGGATTCGAAAAGTGAATAATCAGATTGAGAAGGATACGGAATTTATTGACTGAGCCCTCACGTGAATCTTTGAGTTCGAAGGAAACTTGACCCATAGAACCTTCCCCTCATTCCTCTTAGAGAAAGATCAGATGATAGATTATCTAGTTATAGGTTTTGTTGTCGCTGGTTGAAGGAAGTGAATGGATCTCAGATTTCCGTAGATGAAGAAAAGCTTTGCTAAGGCTTCCACTTTGGAGGATCTTCCCCAACCTATCTCTGCTGTCCACGAGATCTTGGAAGTTTAATGGAAATGAGGGTCTTAGTCTAGCTCTTAATCGAGGTAATGCTTAACAGATGAAGTTGAGTTATCTCGGTGTTAAAAGTCTCTAGTTCTTTGGCAATTTCTATCTTTTCCAATTCCCCGTTCTGCCTATAGTTCACGGAAGTGAATGGATGAAAAGAATTACTTAATGGAAGTAAGGTGTGAATCCTTAGTCTAAGTTTGGGTTGACGAAGAGGGAATATTCTCTCTTTTTTACGATTCTGACAGAGATTAGTGGGGCTCTGATCGTATTCTATTGCAATCTATTCGGAAATGCATGAAAAAGTTCTACCTCTTCCTCGTCTGGAAGCAGAAATCCAGTCAATATAGTTCCAGAAAAAAGATCACATACGCGAAGAAAGAACCAAGAAAGACATAGGCCGAGATAGAAGAATGCGCCCTAACAACTATAACTTACATCGAATTGGGAGACAAGAAAAATAGAAAGATCAACATTCGATTCTCTTATATGATTTTGACAACGGAAAAAAAGAGATCAATATATTGATTGCTTGCTCAAGAAAGAGTACTTTTTGGAACAAGAAAGAAAAGGGAAAAAAGACCATCATCGACGAGAAATCTACGAAAGAGAAGAATGAAAGCCACCACACTGACTTCTTTTATGCCATTTAGAGAAAGAGAAAGTGCAATATCTCCTTTCTTTAATGCCATTTAAAAACAAGAAAAATAGCAAAAAGATGAGCTAAGACGCCTATCCTTTTTTTTTGGGATATAAAAGTCTTTTCTCTGCTTTTCTTGCCATCTATCATGCTTTAAGCCCTATTTCAAGAACGGTACCAAAGTTTTATTCTGAGGTGGAGCCAATTAGCCCCTTGGATTCTTGCCATCTACTTCCGGGATCTTCAGCCCAATTCTTTTCTTGACCCGGGCGGGAGTCGTCATCATTGATGGTCTTTCTTTTTGAATGCTTCCACCAGAAATTACTTTCTCAATCCTCATCTGTGCTAGGCGATGGCTGCTTGGGAAGGCGAGAAGAAGCAATAAGAGAAAGTGCCAGGATAGATCTTCGAATTTCATCTCTTAAGCGTATATGAGGCAAAGCTCATCTCTTACTCTTTTCGGTCTAAACGGTGCGTGCAAATCAATCAAAAAAGGGCGGCTTTGGATGCCATTTTTGAGTGCTATTTCAAGATTGCACGGGATAGTATAAGAAAGACTATTTGAGGGCTTTCACTGGTGGGGAAGGTGAGAATTCAGTATCAAATGTTGTAAGGAAAAATTGATTGATCTAGACTGAGTCTTCAAAGGAGAGACAGCATCTGAAGTGTAGGCATGAGAGAATTTGATTAGAAAGAGAAAGAGAAGGTCTTTTTTACGGATTTGCGGGTAAGAAGTTCTCAGACTTCTATAGTCCACAGAAGATTTCAAAGAGAACTTCATAATCGAATGTCTCTCACTTTCATTCTTGTGAGAGAGATCAAGGGCTTATTAATTAGAGCTTAGGCTTTGCTATGAACCCTATGAAAGACAAATACTCATGAAAAGCTTATTCGCCTATCCCCTTAGGAGCTTCTGCTATAAAGCGATGAGGCAGAAGGAATATTCTAAATCTATAAGCCTCAGAGCCAGGCTAGAGTTTCCCTTTCATGTCATACTATACCAAGAGTCATGTCTCAATCTTAGTCTGGTGATAGATTGAAGGAGTTAAGAATGCATCTTCCCACATATATCTTTTAAAACCTTATAAGATTTCGTATTATAGGATTTCGTATTCCGCCCATCATCTTGATAATCCGGGGAACTTCCTGAAGTAACTAGCTAAATTAGAATGGATAGGATATGGTCCGAAATGCCAAAATAGAGAGAAAAAGGAAGTCTATCGTCGAAGTGAGGCCCTTTCTAAAATCCCCACAAAAAAGGACTTCCGCAACTTACGGCTTCAGCAAGACTGGCTAGCTAAAGTGTTTCCCTTTCCTTTCAAGATTACTAGAAAAAGAGAATTGTCATTTTTCCACCCGGATCTTGGTCTTATTGTGAGTTCTCCATTTCGAAGATTTCACAGGGCCTTTACTAGCAAGACAAGTCCGCCCTTTTGAGTTGAGTTAATATTCCCTTTCTTTGAGGATGCATTTTCTCCTTGAAAGACGAATACCATGAGTATATTGAAAGAGTAGAGAAGAGGAAGTGCCTCGTAAATCAAGGCTTTTGCTTCACCGCTTTTCTTGGAGCATGCCCGTCTTTTTTCATGCGCTTTCTTGTCTCGAGAAAGTGCAGTCATTGAAGCGATCCCAGCTGTAGAAGCCTTTCAAAATGGAAGGTGGCAGGGAAAAGTACGAAGACCAGGTGAAACTTCCGGACATAAGCCGTAGGAATTGCCGCGCAACCCGAGCTCGGACCCAGAGATCATGAACGAACTCTCCTCAAATCAGTACTTAAATCAGTAGTCAAATCTAGTTAGACAGGAGATTCCTCTCTCACAGATGGAAAGATTTCTTCCTTTTTTGTTCCTTCTAAGACGGCTTACTACTACTTTATAGGACCAATATCTAGTCTCATGCCTTTGTATTCGAGGAATCTGAAGAAAATTGAGACGGATTCACCGCAGCTTTCCCTCTTTCTCAAAGTGTACTCAGCTACTGGTTCTGAAGAGGCTGGTAGACCTTAATCAGATGGAGAGACTAGAAAAGTAGCCGCTAAACCTTCTTTCTTTTATTCTTTTTCTTGCTTATGGCGCTTTCTTCTTTTATAGTGGGGTGGATAGCGAAATAAGAGCAGCCCTTGAAAGAAGAATTTGCAAATCAATCGAGAAAGAAGAAGAGTTTGGTCCTTGATTTCTTCGTGATGTGACGAAGAGGTCTTGAGACCATAGTAGAAAGCCGGTATTACGTAGTTTACAGTCCCAGAAAGTAGTAGAGGAAAAAGGTACCTAATTCTAAGAAGGATCCGCTCTCATTTTTGATCGTTCAAGTCCTTTTGTGCTTATTCAACAAGATAAGGCATCTCATTCAAAAAGTGTGAAGTTCACTCTCGTAGAAAAGAGAGGGTCATGCTATATGTACCAGTTGCTGTTCTCAATTTTCTTCTTGGATATATAGCCACACAGGAATCCCCCATTCTCATTATCGTCTCTATTCCATCTTGGAATTCAAGCTTCCTTTTACTCTTCTTTCTGCTACATTCTTGGCTTTGAAAGGTCATGCTATATCACTGGTAGTTTTCCCCATTACGTCCGAACTCTTTCGATATCTGATCTCAGATTTTACTTTCCACTTTCCTTACTCACTCGCCTTAAGGCAAATCGCTTTTCTTATATGTTTTCATATTTTTCTTTCCACTCTCTTGCACTGATATTAGCAACTTCTTTGACCATATATTTAGACGACCGATTACCTGTAAAAGCAGCTACACTCTCTTTAGCCCTATGAACGAAAGAAAGTAGGAGCTTGAATCCCTAAGCCGGATAGTTAGGCATGGCTACGAGAGGAAGATCTCTAGCTAAATAAGTGGAGCTTATAGGCAAGAGAGTAGAGGGGAAATAGAAAGGGAAGATCTTCCCTTCGCCGCCCGAAACTTTGAGAGTCCTATAAGGTCCCTATGAGGGTTCTAGCCATTCAAAAATAGAATATAAGCCCAGGGAGAAATCCTTAAGGTGGGATCTTTTCCCGCTTAATGGGTCCCGATTACTACCATTTCTTGCTGCTAGGGAAGGAGGAAGGAATCTCATCCTCCATCACTGGCCCCACCTAGTGAAACTTTCTTCTTCGTCTCAGAAGAATCATTAGCCAACCAAGATCCGCCCAGCCCATGAGATCATATAAAAAAGTAAGAGATTCTTTCCTTTAGATGACCATTCTTGAGGCTTTGAAGAAAAGGCCCATAGGACTTATGGATTAGGTCGGGCCTTCCTTGAAGGAAGAGAGCTGTGGGAACTTATCCTCTCGATAGGTTTCCTTGGAAGATGCTTGTAGGAAGTCAATTTGATGCCTTCTTGTCCGGGAAAGTTCCGGTGATGTGTTGGTAATAGGATTATAGACCAATTGGAAGGCTTATATGAGATGCCCGCCGAAGAGGGTAGTTGCCAAGCTTCGACTATTAAGATGTGAGATTGCAGCTTTCGTCGACGGATTGGAGCGTAAAAGCCTGTTCTGAACCTTAATTAATCCTTTTTCGGCATCGCGAATCCGCCTTAGGATCCTCCTTCGTGCCCTCTTTGCTACTCATCCTTTTTGACTTTTGGATCCAAGAATTCAACAAGAAATTCGTCTAAACATGAGTCTTGGTCGGTGTTGACAGAAGGTTGAGAAAGGAGTTTTTGACTAAGAAACCTAAGAAATGATAGAAAAGTGAGGCCGTCCACACACCGCCCCGGGGGGCCCCTCCCCCTCTGATCTACCTTTTCTTCGAGGACACACCGTTGATCAGGGCTCTTCTTTCCATTAGGCCGACTCGACAATCCTAGAATTGTGTCAGTCGCACCAGGTTGATTTGACAACTAGATAGTTGTTCAAAGATTCATCGACCATATAGGATTCCCCTTTCCCATCCCTACAAGGTTGGAATCGTTATTTACGAAGATCTATCTTTCCGATCTCAACGGAAATCTAATTTATAAATGGAGTCTTGATTCACAGCTTTTTCCATCTATCTTTGAGCTAGCGTGAAATGGGAATAGATGAACATCTTGCTGCATTCCATCTCAAAGTAATTCATCTTAAAGGCCTGTCTTTTCTCTTCTTGCCTACCTAACTACATCTAGAATCTCCATCTACTCACTTATAGCGGATCGCTGCTGTACCCATGTCCTAATTTAACGCTTAGAGGGCAAAGGGAAGGGTTAGGGGGTAGTATGATCATAGATTTGAAGAGATATCGTGCCAAAGGCTTCTATTTTCATAAAAGGGGAAACCTATATTGTCAGACATCCTTTTCCAAGGCATTCACCCCAGCGAATTTCTCCTAATCAAGAAGAAAGACCTATCTTCTCCGCCGTTGACTTGACGAAAGGAGAGCCTCCAGGTTTTCAGAGTTGCCAGCTCGAAAGGATAGGTCGTGCGACGAGATTGTGCCCTTAGCTAATATATATATATATAATGGAATAGATTCTGTCCCTAAAGACTAACGTAATTAAGTGAGACTTTTCGATTTTACCACCTTCCCTTCTTTTTCTTGATCCAAACATGTGAAATCCCGGTTTGAGAGGGCTTCGGTGCATGGGATTTAGAGACAATTGACAGAGTATAACCTCGGACCTTACACGAGTGATAATTCATCCTTGTCCTCCATTGCTTATGATGAAAGAAGCGAATCCTACCTTACTGAGCCATATAGGCCTTGAATGGAAAGGCAAGAAAGATATAGAAGCATAAGTTGGAAATGTTAAACAGTGACCTTCCTCGTGTGATTATTTCTAGCCTCCCTCGGGTCGGTAGCGGCACCTTTTTATGAGCCCCTCCCCAGCCAATCCCAATAAAAAGAGGATTCACCATCAAGATGGAAAGAAGCATATAGAAATAGAAGAAGTGATGATTCGAAAAGACAGAAAGAATTGCTTTTCTCTCCCAAGACCTTAGTCGAACGGCACTGCCAAGTGATTGCACAAGTAATATGAATTGCTTCCTAGTAATGGAGTTGGTTGATCAAACTTCCACGACCGGCATATGGGCGTCCTTCGCTGAATACAGTTACCTTCCCCCTTTTCATGTAGCCTAAGGCGTCTTTGCTTGCTTATGGAAGCAATTACTATGTGAGTTTAGGATTTCTTGATGAGAATCTTAGTCTTTTCGACGGAAAGCGGATCCTTAGCCGAACGCATATCCAGAATATTATACCAAAGAACTCTAAGCAGAAGAAGGCTGTCTTTCTTTAGATAGAATGTCTCCTTCTGGCATTCTCTCTCTCAGTTCTTAGTTGGAACTAATGTCGCGCTCTCTTTCTACGGCTTTCTTCCGCCAGAATTAGATCTGTTCTTCATGTTAGGCCGCATCCTTCACTTGCTTACGAACTTTCTTTGAGGATTTCAAGTCTAGATCTTTTATTTCTAGCGTCTTCGAAGGCTCGTAAGGCCGTCCGCAGTCTGTAATTGAGTATTCGTGGATTTTATAAGTAGTTCTTCAGTAGACGAGATAGGATCATTTCCTGAGCACTTTGCTGCCTCTTGCTATCTCCGAGCTGCTGCCTTTCCGAGACTCCTTAACCTATCCATAGGAAAGTCTGAGCCCAGAAAAAGAGAAGGACGATCAACGGCACTCTTTACGCTAAGAACCAAGGGATAGCAAGCACACCCCTAGATTGGAATACACAAGTGGAGAAGAAAAGAGAAAGTCATAGGCAGTTCGGAAGGACGGGGGTCGGCAATCTCTTAATAAGAGAGACTGTGGGAAAGATTCAAGCCAAAAGCAAGTGGGCTAGGCAAGTAGAGGAAGAAAGCTTTTGTTAGCCCCTTCTTTCAGACAGAGACTCTAACTGGAAGACAGGATTTTCGCTTCTTTGAGTTTTAGGCTTTCTCGGCCGGTTTTCTTATTTTACATTTGGTACAGCTCTGATTCTTGAATTCATCTATGGGGCTAGGATTCCTGCCATAGCGAGTCTTCTTCACGAGGCAGAGAGGTATTCATAGATATAATATGGACTTTACTGACTACTATAAACGGAAAGCAAAGGAAGTGGAGTTGCTTAAGCGAGTGTGCGCTTTCTTGGTTCTCTTTCTCTACAGTCAGGGAGAGTGACAGTCTATTGTCTTTTCTCAAGCTAATTTACAGTCTTCAGTCTTTGATAGGTGCCTCATGTCGGATAGTCTTCAGTTCCAGTCTTCGGATTAAACTAAGCCGGGGTTTCAGAGTGAGGTTGCTTGCGGTTGGTTGAATTGCGAGTCTTCGATCTAATCTGCGCGCCTTTTCGTTTATGCCTGCATTGCGGTCTCAACTTACCTTTGATCAGTTAAGCGAACCTCAACCAAGACTCCACTCTCGAAGGAAGTCTTAGATAGGAGAACTAGCGAGACTAAGAGAATTGTCAGAAAACACATCTATAAGGTCCTACTCTCTATAAGGTCCTACTCTATAGGCTAACTAGAAATAGCACTGCGAACTCAGCCAATAAAGATCCTGACAGTCTAGAACTACTATATACTATATTGGATAGTTAAGAATAAGCACAGGTAGAGAGAGGGACGAAGAAGGAAGATAAGATCAAGATTAGTAAGAAATGCCTTCCTTCTACTATCCCTATAGATTCCAAATAGGACTCAATTAATTCGTCAACTTCAAATGGCATTCATCAGTACATAAGAAGGACATTGAGCTACTATTCTCATAAGAAGAGAGATCTAGTTTTGGACGAGGAGCTAAAGTATTGCTTCCAAGGCCCTCTTTATTGATAGATTTTTTCCCGTCTTTTCCTTTTGACTAAGATATTAGGAAAGCGTAAATATGCTTAAGATCCGAAAGTGGTCATCTTTCTTGACAATCTTTGTGACACGAAGCAAATCCAAAAGAAGACAGACTCTTTCTCGAGCTTCAGGGAATTCAATATCCAATGCTTTTTATCTCACTTTATTGTAGTGAGCTCGCCCTTATTCCCAATAGACTTGACTGATCTCGAAGCCGTTCAATCTTAGATCGACCTTCACTTTCTATCGGTCAAGGATCTGCCTTTTCTTTGGTTGGCCTTTGGTACAAGAGAAGTAGATCCTTGTTTACTAACTTGAAGAGTTCCATCTCCATCGAGAATTCTATATAGCTACTCACAGAAGGATTTCGGATAAGTTGTTTCGCGTCTAGTCTCTGAGGTTCCTACTAGACGGCTTTTATGTCGTTGCTTACCTGCGGATTCTTTCTTAGATACTCCATTTTGACTAGATCGGGCTTTTACTAGCTAGATATGGGTTTGACTAGAAAACCACTCATGAACATAAACATAGTAGGAGTTCCATTAAGCGCCAGATCACAGTCCCGGATCCCCCGGAGTTGCTTTAAGGTCTTGACGACCTAGGTCCCGGTAAGAATCTATCAAGATGGGGAGCTGGGCATCATAAAGTGAATCAGAGTACTCAATCAATGCATGGATTTTATTGGAACGAGAAGTCAGAGATTCTACCTTCTCAAAGAGCTTTATCCTGACCTGATCCTATGATGAATGTCCATCCCACGCCAAGACAAGATATGTATTAGTCTGATTCGTCTTTAACACGCTCTTTTTCCCGTTCCCGCTGCCGGTCGAGCGTTTGGTCGTACTCTTGGATCCTCTCGAGCTCCTTTAAGGTCTCGGCCATCTCTTGTAAGAGGGTCCGGTTCCATGCTCTTGGTAGCTGGGGATCTTTGTAAGAAAGACTAAAGCTTTGATTTGCTTCTCTTTTTGATTGATTTCATCCACTTTACCGAAGACTTCACTCCTTTTTGAGCTGATCAGGGTCCAAAGAAAGATATGTATTAGTCTGCCTTTCCGGCGGAGGAGCGTGTTCCGCCGCGGAGGGCTGGTTTAGATCGAAACCGCCTGGGGCCTTTCCTTTGCCTATGAACATAGAATACCCAACGAAGTCCACTGATAAAAAATAAGCCAAAGTCCAGTATGGGAACTAGAAGAGCAAGGAAATCGCTAAAAAAATGGATATATACATACTTTGACAAAGTAAGCGGTTCACATGATGGTTACACATAAAATGAAAAAAGTATCAAGACCATAAGCAAAAATGAACAAGAAATAAGATTTCCTCCTATTTATGATCCTAGAAAACGTCCGAAAAAAAGCTGCTACCGAACTACCGAGCAGGGGCAAAACGCGGCGCAGAAAGATAGATCAAAAACGCAACCTATATCTCAGCCTATCCGGCCTATAGTGAATCTCGGATTCTCGACTACATAGGATATTCCACACCAAGCCTTCCCAGCCCAAGTCTTTCTTTTTTTATAGATGCTTCCTCCCTCTTTCCTCCCTTCCCTAGGCTATCAAGAAAGAATTCCTCTAGGAGAAGAAAAGAAGAAGCTGCGACACCGATAGCAAATCGCCTAAGAGGCTAAATGGAAGTAGCCGAGAGAATCCTACAGAAATTAAGGAGACGATGAATCTTTCTGTGGAGGGGCTACTAAAAGAGAGAATCAAAGGATGGTTCAGCCACCCCCTGTAGAAGACGCCGACCATTTGTCGAGGTCTAAGTACAATCCTCCCAGGACAAGATTCCGAAGGGAAGAACTGGAGAGACTGCTGGCCAGAGAGCAAAGAAGCTAACCTGGAAGTCGACCCTAGAAGAATTTTCCCCCTCGCCCTTACTTAAACTTAGAAGGCACACCGCTTTGCCTAGCGAGGCCTGACAAGGAGGTGCAAGTAAGGATGAAGAGAGATGAAAGAACACGAAAAATAACACGAAAAAGATGGAGAAAAATCACTTAAAAGAGACTGATTGACGGACTTCCTAGTGAATTGCAATGTCTAGTTTAGGGAGGCAAAATTAGATGATGATCTTGATGAATCAGCGAGTCTATTTAGATGCTTAACCCATGTATGTGACTTCTCGCTCTCTCTGTGCCAAGGAATCTCTCTATCTTTCTATTTTTCGTCTTTCAAAATGGCATAAAAGAAAGAGATGGTGATCTTTCTATGACTCCTTTCTAAAAATCAAATAGACGAAGGAACTCTGTCTTTTTGGCCCAAAGTAGTCTCTTTTTTTTCGAGAACTAGAAACTATATATAGAATGCATGAGTCCGCCTAAGCTTATGCGCGCGTTAATTGATCCAGGAGTGAGATGATTGAATCCGCAGCGACATTATTGAATCATAAGTGAGATAATTGACTCTGAATTGAAGATCTGGGATCTCGTGTTACAGTTTTACGAATTTCATGGCCTTTCTTTAGTGAATAGTAGATCTATATTCTCTTGAAAGATAGTGAGATTTTATTCTTTTCATAATCGATCTCCGAAGAAGGGGAGATTGGTTAGAGGCGTTCATCGCAAGTCATTAGTCAAGGTGTAGAGAAGCTTCTCCCTAATTAGCATTCCATCTGGAGAGGCAAGAGGCTGCGATCGGCTTATGTAGCATTGACATTCTTTCTTCTGAAATCGCGAGAAGTTGTGCTAGCTGAATGTGCTTTCGGTCACTGGGGAATCAGATCGCAACCGACCCTAAATCTCCATCTATCTTTCATTCTTCTGCCTTAAGGATATGGCGGAGGAGTTATTGATGAACGAGGAGTGACTATGTGAAAATGGGACAATTCTGAAATGCTTACCTTAGTTTTTGATGTTCAGTCACTTTTATGGTAGCATTCTATATGGTTTAGGCTAGATTTTAATGAAATTGAGATTTCTCTAGAAGAAGATCCTTATCTAAGAGCATAAAATCTAAGTTCAGAGATATGACTGACTAAGCTCATCTCTCCTTTTCTCTCTCTCTTCAAAGAAGAAGGTTCTAGCAATTCAGACTGGAGATCCGTGAAGCTAGCTATATGCGACAGACTAAAAGTAGAAGGTCGTTTTCGGGAAGTTCGACGTCGAGTCATCCTCTTAGTCTCAGTTCCTTGATAATAAGTCTGGAGTGAATCATAGAGTAGAGTGGGTCACTTACGTAGTGTACCCGCTACCGGCCGTGGCCAAATTCCCTGCCCATTCATCATCAATTCCCCAACATCAAGGTCCTTAGATTTCAAGTAAGGGCATTGGAGCTCTTTGATATTGATCCTTGATAAGAAGCTCTGAAACTGGACTTTCTCGGGCTGCAATAAGAATGCTTTGAAGGCAGAATTGGACATTTGTGGAAGAAGAGCATCTTCACAGGCTAGAACCTTTTACAGATTCAAAGAAGGAAGGAGACTCTTCCCCTATCCTCTTCCTTTTGTCGAGCGACACGATACTACTAAGGCTTTTCTATCTAAGTCTTTTCAAAAGCTATAACCGGAGATGAGTCGACGCCTTCTTTCTATATGAATTGCACTGAGAAACTACGCTCACAATAGGTTTCTCTATACATAAGGCATTACGGCCCCAAAAAAGAGCTGACGATTCCAAAGCCAATAGAAAGCGGATCGAGCTAGGCAAAGCGAGAGCAACCGAGAACCAGCCCAGCAAAGCAAGCAAATGTCCTTCTTCCTATCTTCCTAAGAGATTTTTACTTTTGACTCATGAAGGCGCGAAAGAGTCAAAGCCATAGGAATTCCCAACCAGCTAGGACAGTTTGACCAAATAAAGATGGGTAAAGCTGGCGAAAAAAGGAATATCTAAGAGAGATGTCGACGATTAGAGTATAGTTACATCAGTAGAATTCCGTCAGTAAAGCAAGTGAGAAAAGAAAGCTTGGATAGTCATTTGGTCTTTCTCTCCTCGCTCTCTCCTCGCTTTAAGAACATACTTGGGAGAGAAGGCGCCTCCCCATCGCCCTTAACTTGAAATGGAACCGGGGAATAGATTCACATCTGTCCTATCCTATGAAAGAGCATCTTGACTATCAGATAAAGATTTGTCTGGAACATCGCTTCCCATCCAACTCAATCAGTACGGACACAGTCTTCCGTCTCATTCATGAGCTAAGGCTTAAGCTTTCTAAGAGCGAAGAAAAGTTTATTTAAAATCAATATCAATAAGGGCCGTGTACAGATCTCTGCTATTTATGCTATTATGGGACTCTTCGATTGATCTATTGAAATCTATATTCTAAGATTGTCTTCGTCTTTCGTATGTGGTATGCCCATTCATAAATCATAAAAAGAGCTAAAGAACCTTTCTTCTTGATAAGGACTTCCCGCTTCCTAGCGCCAATTGGTATGGAGGCAGGCTACTCTTCCGACTATTAATTGTAGACATACGGCACACTCGTGCGCAGATCCTTCTCTTTTGACCTTCCCTTTTTAGCTGCTGTCTCAACCATTCTCAAATCCTTCTTCTATCTTGCTAGTATTCTGCGCTCTAAGGGAAGCTTCTAAACTATAGGGGTTAAAACTTACTGTAAGTAGATCATGAGTGCCTTTCTTCTTGGGCTTTCCTGCCCTTCGCTGGCTACAAAACAAGAAAAGACTCTCGTGAGAGCCAAAGAGAGGAAGAGCAAGAGCCGCCTTCAGAGGAAAAGGGGGCTATTGAAGCTATTCAAAGAAGCCTCCGAATTCCTGGTAAATAGACCTTTTCACCTCTTCGTCTTATTTTTATAAGGTCAATCCCACCTTGACAAAAAAAAGTCCCCTCCACTATATACTATATGGCGTCAAACCAAGATCTCAGACGAGGTTGCTCTTACTGGACTTGCTGCTATCTGAATCGAGAAGATGGTTCGTACTTCCGCCATCGTGCATTACTTTTACATCTGATAGACCTACACCTTTACTATAAGACTATTTAAGAAAAGTGGAGTAATATGGAGAATCTTCTTCTAATAGATTGCTCAAAAGCCATCCTAACCTTATGCGGATCACGACTTATGGAGAAAGTCACCGATCTTGTGAAGCATGATGATGACTTTATCAGGTTGATATTGGATGATTTTGATGGAATAGTCTCTGAACGATGGCCACAACTTGAATATGTACGCTATCTACATGAAATAATCCTTCCGATTGAAGAAAAAGAGATGGAATCTCAAATAGATAGAGTGATCGCAATTCTCAATGAATGCAATTTGGAGAATAGCTATGAACTAGTTATTAGGCGAAGAAAGCCAATCCCTTTCTCAGGTGCTTTGATTGGTATTGATGATAGGAGGATCTATATTTTGTAATAGGTCTTATCCCATTTTCTTATGAAAGAAAGACTCTATCTAATCCATCATATTCTTACTTATAATAGTAATAGGATAGAATGAATCACGTACAATCTTGAGAAGTCTATCGCGGTAGAAAAATGACGAATCGCTTTCGAAGTTTCAGTGCTATTCATTGCTCCAGGTCCAGTGCTTTTGGTATGAGAATAGCCTTCTTTGACTACGGTAGAGGCTTGAAAGCACCCTATCTCCATCTTGAAGCATTTAAGCAAAACCATAATTTAAGGGAAGTCCTTAACGGAATAGAATTAGAGCTCTAGAAGCACTCTCGCAAACAAAGAAAGAGAGAGAAAAGGACTCCAAGACAGTAGAGAAGGAAGATAGATGCAAAAAATAGAAAATAGATACTGCATACTTACCCTTATTTTACCCGTAAAGAATTGACTTACAAATAGTAGCATTTTAGTTCAATTTCACCGATTTCCCAGGTGTATTAAGCATATGACTAAGAGTCGAAAAAACAAAGGATCCCAAAAGCCCATTGTCGTACGAAAACCGGAGCTAGTCACTAATATACCACCCACGAAGGACTCTGATATCGCTGTCTCTGAACCCATGTGCTACAAGAATAGAAAGAGAATCATGTCTACCACGATATTATTTGTTCGAATCTCATCTAGGCGATCGTCCACATCTCCTGTCCTCTCCCCTCGTCCTTTCGACTTGCTATCTCTTGCTATCTCGAATCTATCGTGATGGTAGGACTCTTTCTTTGCCCGGATCGAAGACCGATAGAGCTCTTCGCCGATCATAGAGTGAGATTCTGAGAGAGGGAAGGCATATGAATCCCGAAAAAATCTCGACAGAAGACTTCAATCAAGTGAATAGAGTCCCATTTCTCTTACCCATTTCTTGTTCCAAGAATTCCGTAAGGTTAAAAAAGCTAGTAGTTGAAAGACTGGGCTAAGAGGTCTAGCTAGACGAACTAGGCCAAAAGAGAGGGCTAACCATCCCTTCGCCCACCAAAGCAGTTGTTGGTCTTCTCGCTTTCGTCGCTCAATCAGAAAGGATCTCTGGGCTTGTCGTGAACCGTACCAGGCTAGGCCGTTGCAGGTTGGATTGCTCCCGTACCTACGCCTAAATAGGAAGTGAGCTTGAGCCCGGAGTCTTTCCTCGTTCAAAGAGAAAGGCTAGATCCCTCATTGTCCACAAGAGCGATCTCATGTCTCGTACCATTGAGATTGACTCGTTGAATCCGGCTTTTTTCTTTCTTCTTTTTTTCACTGATCAATCACGCTGAAAAAGTAAGAAATCCTTCTGTCTACTCTTCTTCTTAAATTTCCCTTAGTCTAAGAAATAATAGGCCTTAGAAAGGTTGTTAGAAAGGTGAGTTAGTAGATAGTAATAGTCCCCCCTACGTGCACCATAGTTAAGGGTGGGCTAAGAAGTTAGTCAAGAACGTATTGCAAGCATTCTATCTGAAATATAGGTAGGTTAGCCATTGGGAAGAATAAAGTCAAATCTCTCACTTAGAAGGAATAGAAATGAAAATGGGATGTGGTAAGATCCACGTCTTGCCGGATTGAAATGAGTTGATCTTACCCTGGCTTTACTAATCAAAGGTACAGAGACCAATTAGAAAGAGATTCCAACAGGAGTGATTGATTCCAGAAGTGACGTTTAGAATAGCCTTTTCGATTGGTTGCAGAGATAGGCCAATGAGGCACATGCTTTGATACAAGCTTTCTAAACAGGGCCCTACCTATTGGTGCGCAAAGAGGGGCTTTAGCTTGCTTTCCTTCTGTATGTAATTATACATCTCAGTGCCTCACACAGAAAGGAATCCATTTCTTTAGTTTAGAGCATGAGTCGAATGCCCAAAATAGAAGAAGAAAGCAACCATAAAAGGAAGAATACTAGACTCACCCTTGAACGAGACGCATGGGCGGAAGAAGGAGATCGGTACTATTATTCTCACCTCCGATCCGTTGATGAATAGAGGTTCATCTTACGTGGTGCCACTCCGGAGTCTCCTTGAAGTTTCAGAATTACTTTCGAGAAGATCTACTCATCTCTTTACCGCACTTTGAGGGAGGAAGACTTTTCCCACTCTAGCAAAAACTATATGCATCGAATGGGTCGGGTGATCGATATGGAAGGCATTAGTGCGAATAGGCGGGTGGACTGAAGTGGTGGGGCTTGTGGGATCATCATCTATAAATAATTGATGCCTATGGCTATCGATATGAAAGGGATGCTGCGAGCTTTCGAACTACTGCTTATGTCACCACCTTTTCTTCTTCGGTTGATGATTCCGGGTAAACCTTTGACATGCTGAGTTAGCCCGGTAAACGAGGCTCTGCATATCCATCTGAATCTGGGATTGGTCAATCCTTCTGTTCTCTGGTCTTTCCCAAAAGATATCTAATAAGCTGAGTTATTCACTTTCTTGTATTTCTTCTTGAAACTAAACGAGATTGGGATTTGCTCTTACGGACGAAGTCGTTCTTCCCTGGAATAACAAAGTCTAAGCTTTTACGCGTACTCAAATCCAAAGTGTCCAAAGCGAGAATCTCCTATAATCAGCAAGGGGATCCAGCTCTCAATTGTTGGATACGGCAAGACAGTGAGAATATCTATTGAAGGACTTCCCTTAGAGTCTCCTAGAGGAGCAAGTACCGTTCTTTCTTATAGTCTATGGCACTTCGCAGCAGAAGACAAAGATCCTAGGAAAGCTTAAATCAAAGACAGTCCTGGAAGCTAGTTGACGGCATCAAAAGAATTAGTTGGTTCTCCCATTTTGGGCTTCGCTCTAACCGATGCTTTGTTTGCTCTTGGTTGACCAAGTGAAGGATCGAGTAGGCTCTCTCTATGATAAGGCTCATTCCTATCGCTTGATGCAGCTTACCTAGCCTGTGGCATACGTCCAGCTTCCCGAGCTTTCTGGGCAGGATTCTTGTTGGGCAGGCCACTATTCAACCATAGGAATCGTAAAAAGCGGAATGTCTCAAGTAGTTTTGACTGATTATGCTTTTCCTGAGGTAGGTAGTGCTTAAAAAACAGATGTTCACTATTAGGTAGGCGGATTAAGGGTCAATTTACCCTTTTTCTCTTCACAGTCCCAAGAAAGATGGTCCCAAATCGAGGGAAGGCAACTCTTGAACGTAAGGATACAATTTAGAAAGGACAGGCCAAATTGGAAGTGCAAATTTTTATTGATTTCCAAAGACAATGAAGACCCTAAATGAGGTTTCCTACCAGAATATGACCTAGGTGGTAGCTAGAGAATTCACGTAAGATGTTCACCATCAAGGTCAGAGGGAAGGGCTATTTAGAAGCTTTAATGTGGAGCAGTTTCCTTTTTCTATTGCAAGGGAGGACTCCTAAACATAGGTCGATCTTGAGTAGTAGCAAACGGATTCTGGCAAAGATGCTAAAACTCTCCTAAGGAAAAGCGTAAATGACATCTAACTCAAGACTCGTCTTCTTTACGCAAATCATCCGAAGCTAGTCTCACGATTCGAGATTTCGAAATCTCATAACTAGTGAAAGAAAAAGAAAACCGATTGGATTGATCCGTGACAGGCTTTTTGAATGAAAAATCCCTACTTTCCTACCCGATTCCACTTTTGGAGGAGCTCTCCGGTTCGAACATCAATCAATCAATAGAAGTAGGAGCAGCACGATTCAACCACCCGCCCGTTTGAAGCGAAAAACATCGACTTTCTCAAATCTTCTCGTTCAAATCTGACTTCATCGAATAGAAACCTTCTTTTTGCATCCTCAAAATCTGAGTTTGATCCTGGCTCGGAGAACTCTTCACCAGACCTATTATGCAAATGGTTCTTTTCATCAATTCTAGATGCAAAACAAAACCTCCTACGAGATGACCCCGCTAACTGAACTCCAACGCCATTCAACGGCTATTCAATCAACGAGTTAAGCCGGGTTCTGTTCTCCCGATCGTTCTTTCCTTGCTTGCCTGCCTTGAAATGAGAGTTTCTTAGAGACCATTTCCCACTCAATGGATGGTCAAATCCGCTTTTGAATCTTTAATGATGGGTCTTTATCTTTCCGTTTCGTCAAGTGTGAACCCTGATCCGAGTAAAGCGGATCCCACAAGCAAGTTGGTCATTCCTTCTTTTTGTCTTGCTTCAATCGCTCTTTTTCGAATCAAAAGAAGGACTTTTCTCAACTCTTGATCGTTCAGATTGAACTTTCTGACCGGAAAAGCTAAAGCTATTGAAGACAATTTCATTGCCTCAAGTTTGATCCTTTTGATCCATCAATAAATGGACCATTCGCTACGGAGACACAAGATCGTTCTGATCCCACTCGACGGGAAGCTTTCCCTACCAACCTCTTTCGTTTTTCGTTAGAGAATGCGTTTCACACTAAGAAAAAAGGTTGTTAATCCTGCCAACTATCCCCCTTATTCATTCTTTGATCTCGTTGTTCTGACTACGATTGGGCCAACCCCTTTTCATAATTCATTCCACGCGCAAAAGGCACAAGAGGAAGAACCCAGCAGCTCTGCCAGCTCGGTCTGTAGGTCTTTGTATCAGTATCGGACGTTGCGGATGTTATCTCTTGATTCTTCCTTCGAAGCTAATTTCTTGATTTCATCTCACACTCTGCGAAACGGAGAGCGAAAGACCTTCTTCAAATACCAGTTAGCGAGGGTATCCTGCTGTCAAGTCAATAGATATTCTTTGGCCCATTTCTGTACTGATCAAACCTCTTTTAGAGGCCTTCACGTCAAATCTGGAATAGTGAGAAAAGAATTTGATATCCGGGCTTCAAACTTGTCTAGGAAGAATGTCCCTCTAACGAAGATTCTCCTTCAAGCATCTTTCGTGGAAGAGCCCATTTCTTAGATGGAGAGATGAACGCACAAACAAATAATAAAGACTTTGACTGGTTCTCCCGATCCTTCTTTCCTTGGTCACATCAGTCGAATCCTGTTATCTTAAGAAAGGAAAGTGCACTTCACGAGCTCTCTTTCAAATAATCCAAGCTGGAAACGGAGGTTTTTATCCCAACGGGAGACATAGCTAGAAGAGGAATCTCTCTCTTTATGCATTTCTGCCTGGCCGTATATATTTATATAGTTAGAACAAGCGAATGAACTGAGAAAGCCTCTTTGAGCATATGTTGTTGTAGTTGATTCCGTTGCCTGTACTGTTTATATTTTAGTAGAGATGGGGTTAGTGATCAGTGTACTACGGTACTATATCGAAACCGGTCAGTAACATGACCAACAATCTCGACTGTCTGCTGACCTGAACTCTCTCTAGTGCTCATGAAGTAGCTCGCTTGTTAGTAGTCTCTATCCCAAAAGTTCTCTACTGAGACGGGCGCTGGGGGCGAACTCAACTTGAAATGGATAGAGCATTCCGATTGGGGGAAGGGAACTGACAGTCGACTGGACTGAGCGTTCGATTGGGTGAGAGAAGCAAACTAGATGAATGCAAGTTCAGTCAATAGTCCCCGGTATTAGGCTCGGGCCCAGGTTCTCTATTCTATATATGAGACGGGTAGGATTCCGTTCCGTAGTCGAACTCGAGGTGAGACTGATCTCGTAGTCAGCTAGTGCGCTTATCAAAGTCAATCTGTCGTGCTTGAGGTTCAGGTACGTTCATTGGGGAGGAATATTTGATTTGTTCAACTGATTTCCCTTCATAAACTGACTTGATTGATGCAACTTGGATATGAGACCACAAAATGGAATGTTTTTCTTTCTATTTCATCACTGACAACTGGAACAAAAGAATAAGAGCTGGTTTAGGGGCTAACTGCTATGACTATGACAAGAACAAGGGAACCACTAGAGTAATTAGTTTGATTGGCCAACTGCACCTAAGATGACTGAGAACAAGGCAGGGGAACTCCCCGATCAAAGAGTCTTCCTTCTGCGCCTGGGCCTTCCCTTAAGATGAGAACAAGACGGGTGAGCTTCACCTGAAATCATTTCCTGCGCCCGGTTCACTCCCTAGGATTGAGGTTGATTGGCTTGTTCAAGGCAAGGTACCAAATGAGAAGCAGCACTTCCACTGCAAGGACTCTTCACACAAGACAAGACGGTCGGGCTGACCCAAGGGATCAATCAACTGGGACTTCTCCCTCTCGCTCTCTTCTCATTGGATTCTTCTCATTCCACTTTGAAATAGGAACAACAACAACAAGAAGATG